CATACCGGTGGAGTATTCACAGGGGGTACTGCAAAACACGTACGAGCCCCTTCTAATGGAAAAATAAAATTCCCTGAGGATTTGGTTTTTCCCATACGTACACGGCACGGGCATCCCGCTTTTCTATCTTATCTAGACTTGTATGTAACTATTGAGAGTGAGGATATTATATATAACGTGACTATTCCACCAAAAAGTTTTATTTTAGTTCAAAATGACCAATATGTAGAATCAGAACAAGTGATTGCTGAGATTCGCGCAACAACATACACTTTGAATTTTAAAGAGAGGGTTCGAAAACATATTTATTCTAATTCAGAGGGAGAAATGCACTGGAGTACTGATGTATATCATGCACCCCTTTTTACATATAGTAATGTACATCTCTTACCAAAAACAAGTCATTTATGGATCTTATCCGGAGCCTCATACAGATCCAGTGTAGTCCCTTTTTCAATCCATAAAGATCAAGATCAAATGAATGTTCATTTTATTTCTGCCAAAGGGAAATCCATTTATAGCTTTTCAGTAAATAATGATCAAGGGAAAGCCAAATTCCGTATTTCGGTTCTTTCTGATAAAAAAGAAAGAAGTAGTCTCTATTATTCGGAATTTAATCTAAGCGTAGATAGGGGTCGTTGTAATCTTCGATTTCCTTTTAGTCTACACAAAAATTATGATTTATTTTTATTATCAAAAAGGCGAAGAAATAGACTCATCATTCCATTCCAATGGATTCAAGAACGAGAAAAAGAACAACAGCCTCGTTCTAGTATTTCAATTGAAATACCGATAAATGGTATTTTTCGGAGAAATAGTATTCTTTCTTATTTTGATGATCTTCAATATAGAAGAAAGAGTTCGGGAATTATTAAATACGGGGCTATAGGCGTGCATTCAATCCTCAAAAAAGAGGATCTAATCGAGTATGCCGAAGTCAAAGAACTTAAGTCAAAATACCAAACTAAAGTAGATCGATTTTTTTTCATTCCCGAAGAGGTGCATATTATACACGAATCTTGTTCCATAATGGTACGAAATAATAGTATTATTGGAGTAGATACACGAATCGCGTTAAATACAAGAAGCCAAGTCGGCGGATTGGTCCGCATGGAGAAAAAAATAAAAAAGATTGAACTTAAAATTTTTTCTGGAGATATCCATTTTCCTGTAGAGGTGGATACGATATTCCGACACAGTGGCATCTTGGTACCGCCCGGAGGGGTAAAAAAAAAAATAAACGAATCAAAAAAATTGCAAAATTGGATCTATGTCCAATGGATCACACCTACGAAGAAAAAATATTTTGTTTTGGTTCGACCCGTAGTCTTATATGAAATATCGGACGGTATAAATTTCGAAACACTTTTTCCCCTGAATTCGTTGCAGGAAAAGGGGAATCTAAAACTTAAAGTTGTAAATTATATTCTTTATGGAAATGGCAAACCAATTTGGAGAATTTACGGAACCAATATTCAATTAGTTCGAACTTGTTTAGTCTTGAACTGGGACCAAGACAGCAAAAGTTCTTCGTTAGAAGAAGCTCACGCTTCTTTTCTTGAAGTAAGTACAACTGGTCTGATTCGCGATTTTCTAAGAATCCACTTAGTTAAACCACATATATCTTATATACGAAAAAGAAATAATCTATTAGGTCCCGAATTGATCTCGGATAATAGGTCAAATCGGATCAATCCATTTTATTCTATTTATTCCACGGAAAGGATTCAACAATCACTTAGACAAAATCAAGGAACTATTCATACGTTCTGGAATAGAAGTAAGGAATCTAAATCTTTGATAATTTTGTCATCAGCTAATTGTTTTCAAATGTCCCCATTCAACGATGTAAAACATTACAATGGTATAAAAGAATCAATTAAAAATTATACTCGAATTCCTATTCGAAATTCTTTAGGACCTTTAGGAACAGCCTGTCAAATTATGAATTTTCATCACCTTTTAAAAACTTATAATCAGATCTCGGTAACTAAAAATTTCCAACTTGACAATTTAAAACAGACTTCTCAAGTACTTAAAAAATTTTTACTTAAATATTATTTAATGGATGAAACGGGGATAATTTTTAATTACAATCCATGCAGTAATGTTCTTTTGAATCCATTCAAATTGAATTGGTACGTTCTACATCATAATTATTGTGAAAAAAAATATACAATAAGTACCCTTGGACAGTTTTTTTGTGAAAATGTCTGTATAGACAACCACGAACCGCTCCTAAAATCGGGTCAAGTTATAATGGTTCAAATTGACTCTTTAGTAATAAGAACGGCGAAGTCTTATTTGGCCACTCCAGAAGCAACTGTTCATGGCCATTATGGGGAAATACTTTTCGAAGGAGATACATTAGTTACATTTATATATGAAAAGTCGAGATCTGGTGATATAACTCAGGGTCTTCCAAAAGTAGAACAAGTGTTAGAAGTGCGTTCGATTGATTCAATATCAATGAACCTAGAAAAGAGAGTTGAGGGTTGGAACGAGCGTATAACAAGAAATCTTGGAATTCCTTGGATATTCTTGATTGGCGCTGAACTTACTATAGCACAAAGTCGTATCTCTTTGGTTAATAAAATCCAAAAGGTTTATCGATCCCAGGGTGTGCAGATCCATAATAGACATATAGAAATTATTGTACGTCAAATAACATCAAAGGTGTTGGTTTCTGAAGAAGGAATGTCTAATGTTTTTTTACCCGGAGAACTCATAGGATTTTTGCGCGCGGAACAAATGGGGCGAGCTTTGGAAGAAGCGATTTGTTACCGAGCTATATTATTGGGAATAACGAAAGCATCTCTCAATACTCAAAGTTTCATATCCGAAGCAAGTTTTCAAGAAACTGCTCGAGTTTTAGCAAAAGCCGCTATACGTGGTCGTATCGATTGGTTGAAAGGTCTGAAAGAGAATGTTGTTCTAGGGGGGATGATACCCGTTGGTACTGGATTCAAAGGATTTGTGCACCGTTCAAGGCAGCATAAAACCATTCCTTTTGAAACGAAAAGGAAGAATTTATTTGAGCGTGAAATGAGAGATATTTTGTTCCACCACAGAGAATTTTTTTATTTTTGCATTTCAAAAAATGTACATGAGACATCCTTATTTATAGGATTTAATGATTGCTAAGAGCAGAATAAGATTCATCCGGTTTGTATTGCAGTTATTTAATTAGGTAATACTAATAATGAATCGAATAGAAAAAAGAAAAACCTGAAAGGCTTGGATCATGTATCAACGGACAATCCCCGTTAGAAGAGAAGGTTTCATGGGAACCACTTTTTATTTTTAGGGTACTTCTTCTCTTTAAAGAAAAAAAAGAGAAGTGTGGGGAGAAATGACAAGACGATATTGGAATATCCATTTGGAAGAAATGATGGAAGCGGGAATTCATTTTGGTCATGGTACTAGGAAATGGAATCCTAAAATGTCACCTTATATCTCTGCAAAGCGTAAAGGTATTCATATTATAAATATTACTAGAACGGCTCGGTTTTTATCGGAAGCTTGTTATTTAGTCTTTGATGCAGCAAGTAGGGGAAAACAATTTTTAATTGTTGGGACCAAAAATAAAGCAGCGGATTCAGTAGCACGGGCTGCAATAAAGGCTCGATGTCATTATGTTAATAAAAAATGGCTTGGTGGTATGTTAACAAATTGGTATACTACAGAAACTAGACTTCATAAGTTCAGAGACTTGAGAACAGAACAAAAGACGGGTAGACTCTACCGTCTACCAAAAAGAGATGCGGCTATGTTGAAGCGCCAACTATCTCACTTGCAAACATATCTGGGCGGCATTAAATATATGATAAGGTTACCCGATATTGTAATAATTATTGATCAGCAAGAAGAATATACGGCTCTTCGAGAATGCATTACTTTGGGAATTCCAACGATTTGTTTAATCGATACAAATTGCGACCCGGATCTAGCCGATATTTCAATTCCGGCGAATGATGACGCCATAGCTTCAATCCGATTAATTCTTAACAAATTAGTATTTTCTATTTGCGAAGGTCGTTCTAGCTATATACGGAATTCGTGATAAGAAAATTTTATTTTGTTTAAATTATTTTTAAACTCCATATATTTATTAAATTGGTTACGATTCCTTAATCGCACAAAAGAGATAAAAAGAAGTGAGTTTATTGTATGATTTGTTGATATTCAAAATATACAAAGCAGATGAATAAGTCGAAAAAAAGATGGTTGAAGCAAAATAATCCCTTTTTAAAGTTATATTTCTTTCAGAGGATACTATGAATGTTTTATTATGTTCCATCAACACACTAAAGAGGTTATATGCTGTATCCGGCGTGGAAGTAGGTCAACATTTGTATTGGCAAATAGGAGGTTTCCAAGTCCATGCTCAAGTACTTATTACTTCTTGGGTTGTAATTACTATATTACTAGCTGCAGCCATTATAGCTGTTCAGAATCCACAAACCATTCCTACTGATAGTCAAAATTTTTTTGAATATGTCCTTGAATTCATTCGAGACGTTAGTAAAACCCAGATTGGAGAAGAATATGGGCCATGGGTTCCATTTATTGGAACTCTGTTTCTATTTATTTTTGTTTCGAATTGGTCGGGCGCTCTTTTACCGTGGAAAATCATACAATTACCTCATGGTGAATTAGCGGCACCCACAAATGATATCAATACTACCGTTGCTTTAGCTTTACTGACATCAGTGGCATATTTTTATGCGGGTCTTAGCAAAAAGGGATTAGATTATTTCGGTAAATACATTCAACCCACTCCAATTCTTTTACCCATTAACATCTTAGAAGATTTCACAAAACCCTTATCCCTTAGTTTTCGACTTTTCGGAAATATATTAGCTGATGAATTAGTAGTTGTTGTTCTTGTTTCTTTAGTACCGTTAGTGGTTCCTATACCTGTCATGTTTCTTGGATTATTTACCAGTGGTATTCAAGCTCTTATTTTTGCAACTTTAGCTGCGGCTTATATAGGAGAATCCATGGAAGGCCACCACTAATTTTTGACAGAGTCCTTTTTTTAGCTTAACCTGACGCAATGTAGACGCTTAGCAAATTAAGGTAAACTTAGACTTAGAGAACTTAAATATAGAAATGAGGTTAAGGTATATACAATCTAGAATAAGTAATAGTAAAACGGATATTACGATATTAAAATTAAGTAATTGTAGAATAAATAAAAGAGATCTAAAAGATCTTTTTCCTAATGGAATAGTTTGTTTACGTTATGGGGGAAGGACATGTATATGTGATACTAGCTATTAACTAAGCGGATATGAACTAAAGATATGTCTAATTTGCCCTACTACATAGGTGTTAAATAGGTATTTGAACGAAAGTCCTTCTTTTTCACCGTCGTCTCCAATTTTAATTTTTAATTGAATTGGATGAGTTTAAATCACGAAAAAGAACAAAGAATTCAAAGAACGATTCGGAAAAAAGAAATAAATATAATAACAAAGTTTGTACAAATTTGCTAAGAACTAAAAAAATGGATATAGAGGTATTTTTAATAATCCACAAATATTAGTATTTAACTTATAGTTTGTTATTTATTTTTGACTGGATAAATTTGATCCATCGGATGACTAAGTCATAATTCATTGTTTGATTGTATCATTAACTATTTTTTTTTATTTTTTTGGTGAGAGGAATTTCTCATGAATCCACTGATTTCTGCCGCTTCCGTTATTGCTGCTGGATTGGCCGTTGGACTTGCTTCTATTGGACCTGGAGTTGGTCAAGGTACAGCTGCGGGACAGGCTGTAGAAGGGATCGCGCGACAACCCGAAGCAGAGGGAAAAATACGAGGTACTTTATTGCTTAGTCTCGCTTTTATGGAAGCTTTAACAATTTATGGACTTGTTGTGGCATTAGCACTTTTATTTGCGAATCCCTTTGTTTAATCGTACAATATAGTTTTAGTTTTTTATTTCTTTGGGTTTGCTGTTGCTTGTTTAAAATTTTATTCAAATTTCCCTTTTTTATTCAACCGATCATGTACATGTAAAGGACGGATTGGAGGAGTAGGAATTGGCACACCAATTAGCTTTATTCTGGGATTCCAAGGGAACTCTTTTTTAAGAACTATTGCAATAAACGAGATATTACGAAACTAACATAAGACTCAATATCTAATTCTAATAAGTTTATTTCTTATTTTAAATTTAAACAAAATACATTTTTTAAATCCTTTTTATTTTTAACGCGATTTTAGGAGTATTTATAAAAATAAATAATAGGAAAAACGCTACTATAAAAAATATAGATAATTTTTTTATCTATAAGATTACGCAAGAGGAGATCATATGAAAAATGTAACCGATTCTTTCCTTTCCTTAGCTTATTGGGCACCCGCCGTAAGTTTCGAGTTTAATACCGATATTTTTGCAACAAATCCAATAAATCTAAGTGTAGTACTAGGTGTATTAATTTTTTTTGGAAAGGGAGTGTGTGTGAGTTGTTTATTTCAAGAATAGGCTGGATCCGACCAACTGCACTTTATTTTTTGGTATAACTAGGAAAGAAAAAGTGCAATATTTCGCGAATTACTTCTGAATAAATTAAGAAATCCTATTTGAGAACCATAACATTTCGTAAGTCATTGGTAAATATACTTTGATTCTCTATTAACCAATAATGTGCAACCATTAACAGGGTTAAAGCTAAACCGTTTGAAGTCCAGATATAAGCACGGTACTCTTTCTACTATATAGCTTAATACGGAAAAGGTTTAAAAACAAAGGGTAGGTATCTCTTTTTCGATATAAAACACTCATGTCGATAAAAAACGGATTTGAGCATTTTATTTATTTGGTTCGAAAAATACCTCAGTGTATTTCAACTTTCCACTTTTTTATTTTACGCTAAATTGATGACCTATGCATAAAGTAAAAGAAATTCTTTGGATTTTAATAAAAAAAAACAACTTTGCTGACAATTATTTGGTTGGTCAGAAGAGTCCTCCGAATATTATTTTCTTCGATTATTTTTCCGTTTTTATATTTTAATAGAAATAGAGAAGACAGGCTCATTACATTAAAAAAAGAGATAGGAATTCTCATAAGTAATTGGGTGTGAGAGCCAAATGAATTGAAAGATTCATGTTTGGTTCGGGAAGGGATTGTGGAAGTTTTAAACTGAATGGAAATAGAGTCTACTTTCATTAAACGATTTATTAGATAATCGAAAACAAAGAATCTTGAAAACTATTCTAAATTCAGAAGAACTACGTGAGAGGTCCCTCAAACAGCTGGAAAAAGCCCGATTCCATTTACGAAAAGTCGAAATGGAAGCAGATCAATTTCGAGTGAATGGATATTCTGAGATAGAACGAGAAAAATGTAATTTGATTAATTTAACCTCAAAGACTTTGGAACAATTAGAAAATTATAAGAATGACGCCATTCATTTTGAACAACAAAGAACGATTAACCAAGTTCAACAACAAGTTTTCCAACAAGCCTTACAAGGAGCTCT